TCAGTCATTCATTGAATGATAAATAACTACAAGTGAAGGAGATACGCGATTTAAATAACGAAAAATCCAATATTTAAAAATTGTATCCAGAATGACTGGAAAAGTTGAAACCAGCCCAGATATAATTTCATCATTATGAACAAGTCCAAAATATTTGTAGACGGAACCAATCATTAGTTCCCAACCGTGGGTTGAGTGGAATCCGATACATAAATCCGTGAATAAAAGAATAGAAAAAGCTTTGGCTGTGTCGCTTACGTTATATAGGAATTTCTGGGCCCAAGAGTTAAGAATAACAAGTTTTTCATTACCCAAAATCGAATAACCGCTTAGAATAAAAAAACAGATTATATTTGTCGAGAAGTGCAAAATCGTATGGATTCGATCCTCATTGTGTATCTTGATTAATTGAATCATTTCTTTTTTGATTCCTATACGAAGTTTTTGTAGATGTGTCCCCGAGTATTCTTCGATCATTTCGTCCAAGACGAGGAGTTCTTCTAATTTTATGAATTTTTCTAGAATTCCCCTTTCTTGAATATCATTAAAAAAAAATTCGGATTGCCCAGGATTCCACCACTTAGTAACCCACGATTCCAGGCTTTTATTAAATGAGAGAGAAAGCCACCAGGGCAAAAATGCTATAAATAGAAGATTTAACGAGGGAATGAAGGCGTTCTTTTTTGTCATTTTTTCATCGGTGAATTGTTAATCAACCCGCCTCATTTGTTGACTTGACTCTATGCAATCGAATATTTCTTTCACACATGAGTTCTATACAAGATATGAAACCTATAAATGGATTTTCTTTATTGTTATTGAATCTAGTTATTGGATCTAGAAAGAATAGAGAAATCAACTAAGAAGCCACTTCAAATGAATAAATACTAAACAAATATTGTTTCACAATATCTCAATCGGTCAACATTATCTCCTTTGGATGAATGATCGACAGAACCCCCTTAAGTAATGAATATTAGTGAATTTTTGAGACGAAAGAACTCCCGTTCTATAAAAATATCCAATATTTCAAAACAAATTCACAGATTGCTCACAGAATAATTGAGGAAAAGAGATTACAATAATCAAGGTGACAAAACAGAACCGAAATTGGCTAATTCTAATTATAGTGAATTATTCTTTTTGAATTGTTTATTTAAGGAACACAAAATAAAATAAAGGATAAAAAGAAAAGAAACATCAATTGAAAAAAAAAAAAGAATTTACAAGATAGGATTTATCTGGATCTTATCTGAATCTAAAGTATCAATTCCAACAATTATTAATATTAAACTTAACAAAAAAAGATCAATTTCTTTATACCGAAATGGTTTGATATATCAATTATTGATATTTGTTACTTGTTTGAATTAAATTTCGTGAATTTGCATACGTATAAAAAAACACAAAAAGAGTTTCGTTTTAGGGTTGTTCCGCCCGCTTTGGCTCGAATGATCCTTTTGATGTGTGATGTGATAAAATTTCACACCTAAATTTTTTTATGGTATCGAAAAAAGAATCTTCTTTTCATTTTTCCCTCCTGATGAGAAAGACCTTTCTTTTCCACCTATTTATCAAAATACTTCAAGCGGTACACGCAAGAAATAGGCCAATTCGGCAGCCTTTTGTTCAATATCTCGTGGAACCAAATTATCATCAGTAATAGTTAAGGGAATGGCCCCCTGTCCGCGGATGCCCATAGAAAGAACACGACGAGCAAAAATACCCTCCTTAACCTCGATTCGAATAGACTGAATATCTTTTAAAAGGAATCGGAGGAATATGCGACGATTTTTTCCAGGAAATCCCCAACGAAAAATACACACTATGCCCTCCCCTTTATCGAATCGATCATAACCACCGCCTACATTCCAGGAAATTGTACACCACAAATAGGAACTAATAAAAAGACCCGAGATTCCGTAGAAAGACATCACGACCCCTTGCGGAAAAAAAGATATCCAATTTCTCCCAAGATAACTCGAAGTTCCAACCAATAGGAATCCTAATGAACTTAAAAAAAGGATAAAGGCCCAGCAGAAATTACTTAGTTTGCGAGACCCCGTTATAAGTTCTATCCATATATGTTCTGATCGCCAACTCATACTTGATTCGATTCCATTTTATTGGAATTTAGAGCATACCTCAACTTAATTTAATTTGACTTTACTTTTTTTGTTTCCCAAGTAACTCTCATCAACTAGCACTAGAACCTTTAGGAGTAAGTCATCAAATTGAAATTGGTTAGAGCTAAAATCATAAGATACCCCTTAATTCATAAGATACCCCTTAATATAATATATAAAATCTAAATATATAATAATAATATATATGAGTACACTATAAATCCGCGGGCTTTCTCTTTTAGTCATTCGGCGTCCTTGTTGATGTGAAAACCGCTAGGATTCATTTACTTATATATCATGTTTATGCAAGCTTTAAAGTTCTTTCCTTTATATGCGGCAAAAATCACATGTTATACCGAATTCAATTAAATAAAGATTTGTGTTATGAGACAAATCATAGTTTTGAAAAAAAAAAATACAAGAAATTGGGCGCCACCGCATCTAAATAACCTTATTTTTTTGAACATGAAGAAATAAAGAAGCCATTGCAATTGCCGGAAATACTAGGCCTACTAAAGGCACAAAAATAGAAGGAAAGCTGAAAGTTGTCATAAAAATAAAATGGGTACCTCAATTTATTATTTGTACCTGTATATTATTTAGTTATAAATAAAAGGTTTTATACTAATTATAATTAAGAATTTGAATTTTTATGAATTTTATTATTAATTCAATTTGAAATTCTTAGTCTAGAACTAACTCTATATTCTAGATAGTTAAATATCGAAGTGAATATATAAAATAAACGCAAGACAAGAAAGGTAGAACTAACTAAATGAACTTAGTCACCTTTCGACACGAAAGGTATGCAAGCGAATGTCCTTTTTTCGTGATTTTTTTGTCTTTTATTCTTTTTCGTTTCTTCTAATTCTAATTTAATCCTAATATAATAACTAATATAATAAAGATATAATAAAGTAATATAATAAAGATATAATAAAGATATAATAAAGAAAAAATTTCTTAAACATTAGTGAAAGATTCATTAGAATCCGAACCAACCGGGATTTTTAGCTAAAACGGTATTTCGATAAATGTAAATAGAGAAAAAGAAAAAACTCTCTATTTTTTTTTTATTTTAATTATATCCGTACGACAAGAAGAAATTCGTTTTGTTTTCCTAATGTGAAGAATTCATCCTTTTCTGATAAATCTGATAAAGACTTCTTAATTTGTAATCTACAATATAGGTAAAAAAAAAAAGATTTATCCGAACCTTTTGATGCTTTCTACAGTTAGATCTTATGAAACCAACAAAAATTCCCTTCTTAGTTACTTTTATTTCGTAAACTAACTACTCATTTGCTAAAAAACAAATACCAAACAATTTAACTTAGTTCACTATTGAATTTTGATTCAAGGAGAGAAAAGCATGAAACGCAAATAACTCACTCAGAACACTTTTTAAAATATGACGTGGGACAATTAGGTCGACTAAACCCTTCTGGAATAGGTATTCAGCCCCTTGTAAACCTTCGGGTACTGCTTTCTTCAATGTTTGTTCAATTACTCTTTTACCCGCAAATGCAATGTAGGTATTGGGTTCGGCAATAATGATATCACCCAACATACCAAAACTTGCCGTCACCCCACCAGTAGTAGGAGATGTAAGGATTGATACATAAAATAACTTTTTATTTGATTGATAATTATATAAAGCAGACGAAATTTTAGCCATTTGCATCAAGCTCAAACTTCCCTCTTGCATGCGCGCCCCTCCGGAAGCGCAGACTATAATAAGAGGTAGAAACTTATTGGTAGCGTACTCAATCAAACGGGTAATTTTTTCCCCGACTACAGATCCCATACTACCCCCCATAAATTGAAAATCCATAAGCCCTACTGCTACGGGAATGCCTCTTAGTTGGCCAATCCCGGTTTGAACAGCCTCAGTTAATCCTGTCTTCCTTTGATAAGACTCAAAGCGATCTTTATAAGGTTCTTCTTCCGAATGAAATTCAATGGGATCCATAGAAACCATGTCTTCATCCATAGGATCCCAAGTACCGGGATCGATCGAAAGTTCGATTCTAGCTGAACTACTCATTTTCAAATGATATCCACATTGTTCACAAATATTCATTTTTGATCTCAAAAATTTCTTATAATTTAATCCATAACAATGTTCGCATTGAGCCCACAAATCCCTATAGTTTTGGTTTTGACTTACATCGTGATCATTAGAACTTTCTCTTAAAGTAAAATCACTACCCGCAGCACGGGTTCCGATATACGAACCCTCTCTTTCGCTATTATTTTTAATTTCACCATAACCATAAATGGAACGATAAATGTAACTATCAGTGTAATGCTCACTGCTACTTACAATGGACATATCAATCCAGATTTGAGATTCAAGATAACTGTCAATGCAACTATTAATAGTAGTATTCCAACTATATTGAGTATCATACAAGAAACGATTAACATAGGTATCGTCAATCATAGCTACCTCAATATCATTCAGATAACTAGAATTCTGATAATAACTATAAAAAGAACTTTCTAGTTCACTCCCCAAAGAATGCCTGTTATCAATATCAAAAATTGGATTTTCAATATCAAAATATATGTAATAACTGTCTCCTTTACTATCCGTAACTAAAAGAGGGTCATCGGGGATAAAGATAAAATCCTGAATGTCTTTGGCAACGAATAAAGGACCAACCTTGCTGTAACTACAATCGTGATGACCTCCCCACTCCTGAATGCTTTTACTCGTATCTTTTCTATTCGGATTGTCGCTTTCACTGGTATTTTCAATAGAACCAAGACTGCCCATTGGTTTATTTAGCCCCCACAGGCATTCAAACCCCTTCTTAAACAACATCGAATTAAACCACCATTTTTCCATAGCGTCCTCTTACCTCCTAT